TTTTTAAACGGACCCTATCGTGGAACAATCAAAAAAGCGTATTCACGTTCAATGGTGGATGACTCAATCACGTCGACAGAAGATTCCATAGGAATGGTTTGGATAAATAAGATTCATGATATGCTTCCTACTGATTACCAAAAACTTGAACATAAAATGGATATATTTAATGGAGAATCATTATCGACAGACATTGGTCCTTTCTTGACCTCTATCAGTGAATTAGCTAGGAAATCAACAACTGGTTTTAATCTTAATTTGAAAAAGCTTGTTTTAATATCCGAACAAAGAAGATTTGATTCAGAAAATAAAACAAAATGTTTGAAATTTCTATTCGATGTAATTACAACTGATCCAAATAATCAAACAATTCAAAAAAAATCTATTGGAATAGAAGAAATCGGTAAAAAGATTCCTCGACGATCATACAAATTGATCGATTCTTTTGAAGAGCGGGAGGAGGAAAATGAGGAAGAATCAACAGAAAATCATGGGATTCGTTCAAGAAAAGCCAAACGTGTGGTAATTTATACTGATAAGGCGGATCCGGATCAGAATACCAATACTCATACTAGTACCAGTACTAATAGTGATCAAGCAGAAGAGTTGGCTTTGATACGTTACTCGCAACAATCAGATTTTCGTCGGGATATAGTAAAAGGATCCATGCGCGCTCAAAGACGTAAAATAGTTACTTGGGAAATGTTTCAAGCGAATGTGCATTCCCTGCTTTTTTTGGACAGAATAGACAAAACTTTTTTTTTTTCTTTTGATATCTCCCGAACAATGAATCTCATTTTTAGAAATTGGATAGATACAGGACCGAAATTCAAAACTTCGGATTCTGAGGAGGAAGAGGCAAAAGAAAAGGCAAAAAAAATTGCAGATAAAAAAAACGAGAATGAAAGGATAGCAATAGCAGAAACTTGGGATACTATTATATTTGCTCAAGCAATAAGAGGGACTATGTTAGTAACCCAATCAATTCTTAGAAAATACATCATATTGCCTTCATTGATAATAGCTAAAAACCTCGGCCGTATGCTCTTATTTCAATTCCCCGAGTGGTACGAGGATTTGAAGGAGTGGAATAGAGAAATGCATGTTAAATGCACCTATAATGGTGTTCAATTATCAGAAACAGAATTTCCGAAAAACTGGTTAACAGATGGTATTCAGATAAAAATCCTATTTCCTTTCTGTCTGAAACCCTGGCGCAAATCCAAACTACGATCCCATCATAGAGATCCAATCCAAAAGAAGGGGAAAACGGAAAATTTTTGTTTTTTAACAATCTGGGGAAGGGAAACCGAACTACCTTTTGGTTCTGCCCGACAACAACCTTCCTTTTTTGAACCTATTTATAATGAATTTGAAAAAAAAAAGAGAAAAGTGAAAAAAAAATGTTTTCTAGTTCTAAGAGTTTTCAAAAAAAAAACAAAACAGTTTATAAAAGTCTCAAAAGAAAAAACAAGATGGATTATCAAAACGGTTCTATTTTTAAAAAGAATAATAAAAGAGTTTGTAAACGTAAATACAATTTTCTTATTTGTATTGAAGAAAGTATATGAACCGAATGGAAATGGAAAAGATTCCATAATCAGAAGCAGTAATAAAATTGTTCCTGAATCGACCATTCGAATTAGATTCATGGATTGGGCAAATTATTCACTGACAGAAAAAAAAAGGAAAGATCTGTCCGATAGAACAACCCTAATCAGAAATCAAATAGAAAGGGGTGCAAAAGACAAAAGAAAAATATTTCTAACTCCGGATATAAATATTAGTCCTAACGATACAAGTTGTGGTGATAAAAGATCGGAATCGCAGAAACCTATTTGGCAGATATCAAAAAGAAGAAGTAACAGATTCATATTCATACGCAAATGGCACTATTTTTTGACATTTTTCAACGAAAGAATATACATACATATCTTTCTATGTACGGTTAATATTTCTAGAGTCAATGTACAACTTTTCCTTGAATCAACAAAAAAGATTATCGATAAATACATTCACAATGATGAAAAAAATAAAGAAGGGATTGATGAAACAAATCAAAAAAAAATTCAATTTATTTCGACTATAAAAAAGTCTCTTTCTAATATTAGTAATAATAAATCAAAAATTTCTGGTGACCCATATTCCTTTTCACAAGCATCTGTATTTTACAAATTATCACAAATCGAAGCTATCAAGAAGTATCATTTGAGATCTCTACTTCAATATCGCGAAGCATATCTTATTCTTAAGGATAGAATCAGGAATTTTTTTGGAACACGAAGAATATTTGATTCCAAATCAAGGCATAAAAAACTTCCGAATTCTGGAATGAATGAATGGAAAAACTGGTTAAGGGGTCATTATCAATACAATTTATCTCAGGCTAGGTGGTCTAAATTAGTACCGCAAAAATGGCGAACTAGGGTCAATTGGCGTCGTACGATTCAAAATAAAGACTCAAAAAAGAATTCATATGAAAAAGCCCAATTCATTCATTACGAGAAAAAAAATGATTATGAAGTGAATTCATTGACGAGCAAAAAAGCAAAATTAAAAAAAAACTACAGATATGATCTTTTTTCATATAAATATATTAATTATGGGGATAGGAAAGACTCATATATTTATCCATCCTCATTACAAGTAAACGAGGACCGAGAGATTCCATATAACTACAACACACCTAAAATTGAACCATTTTATGTACTGGGGGATATATCTATTAGTGATTATCTAGGAGAAGAGTATATTATTGGTACGGGTAAAAGTACGGATAGAAAATATTTGGAGTGGAAAATTTTCGATTTATTTCTTAGAAAGAATATCGATATTGAGTCCTGGACCGATACGGATACCGGGACCAACATTAATAAAATGACTAAGACCGAGACTGATTATTATCAAATGATTGATAAGAAAGATCTTTTCTATCTCACGATTCATCAAGAAATCAACCCACCCAATCAAAAAAAAAAGTTTTTTTTGATGGGAATGAATAAAGAAATGCTATATCGTCCCATATTAAATCCGAAATCTTGGTTCTTCTCAGAATTTGTGCCACTTTATGATGCATATAAGATCAAACCGTGGATTATACCAATCAAATTACTTCTTTTCATTTTTAATGGAAATGAAAACATTAGTGAAAACAAAAACATTAATGGAAATCAAAAAAAGGATCTTCGTATATCATCTAATCAAAAAGAATATCTTGAATTAAAGAATCGAAATCAAGAAGAAAAAGAACAGCTCGGCCACGGAAATATTGGCTCAGACGCACGAAAACGACAAAAAGATTTTGAAAAGGATTACACGGAATCAGACATTCAAAAACGTGAAAAGAAAGGACAACCCGAGAGTAACAAGAAAGCAAAACTAGAGTTATTCCTGAAAAAATATTTGCTTTTTCAATTGAGATGGGATGATCCTTTGAATCACAGAATTTTCAATAATGTTAAGGTATATTGTTTCCTGCTTAGACTAATAAATGCAAAGGAAATTGCTATATCCTCTATTCAAGGAGGAGAAATGCACCTGGATGTAATGTTAATTCAGACGAATCTAACTCTTCCAGAATTGATAAAAAAGGGAATATTGATTCTCGAACCAGTACGTCTGTCTATAAAATGGGATAGACAATTTATTATGTATCAAACCATAGGTATCTCATTGGTCCATAATAATAAATGCCAAACTAATGAAAGATATCGAGAAAAAAGATATGTTGATGAGAATTATTTCAATGGATCCATTGTACAACAAAAAAAGATGCTTGTGAATAGAGACGAAAATCATTATGATTTGCTTGTTCCTGAAAATATTCTATCCCCTAGGCGTCGTAGAGAATTGAGAATTCTAATTTGTTTCAATTCCGGAAATAGGAATGTTATGGATAGAAATCCGGTATTTTTCAATGACAACAATGTAAGGAACTGGGGGCAATTTTTGGATGAGGACAAGCATATTGATACAGATATAAATAAATTCATTCAATTCAAATTGTTTCTTTGGCCCAATTATCGATTAGAGGATTTAGCTTGTATGAATCGCTACTGGTTTGATACCAATAATGGCAGCCGTTTCAGTATGTCAAGGATACATATGTATCCACGATTCGGAATTAGTTGATGGTTGGTACATTTCCTATATATCAGGTGTCGGATCCGGTATATGAATGTACACACACGCTGTGTTACATTCTAATACATGATACCGATTCAATAACGTCTCAATTGGATTGAATCTAGAAATGATTCGGCAGAATCTTCTTAGGTCAAAATCATTTTCTTTTGTGGGTACAGAAATTGCCCTTCTATCGAATCAAATTAAAAATTGTACTTACAATTCATTTGAATTTCATTTTGATTTGATTTGATAGAATAAAGTAATATATGAATAAATCCAGATTATTGGGTGTATCAGATCAAAATAACTGGCATTCTTATTATTCCTGATTGGTAAAATCCATATCTGTGGAAAAAAAAAAAAAAAGAGAGAAATTTTTATGGTTATGGTCAAAAATTCATTCATCTCAGTTATTCCGAAAGAAGAAAAAAACAAAGGATCTGTTGAATTTCAAGTAATCAGTTTCACCAATAAGATACAGAGACTTACTTCACATTTTGAATTGCACAGAAAAGATTATTTATCTCAGATAGGTTTGCGGAAAATTCTGGGAAAACGTCAACGGCTGCTGGCTTATTTGTCAAAGAAAAATAGAGTGCGTTATAAAAAATTAATTGATCAATTAGATATTCGGGAACCAAAAACTCGTTAATTTGAAGATTGTTTGAATTCTTTGGTTTATTAGATCTTGAATTTTGATGAACCTCATTTATTTCGTTTTCGGCAATTCATAGAATAATGGATCGGAGAAGAAAACATATGAATGTACCGGCTACAAGAAAAGACCTCATGATAGTTAATATGGGTCCTCACCACCCATCAATGCATGGTGTTCTTCGACTTATCGTTACTCTAGATGGTGAAGATGTTATTGACTGCGAACCCGTATTGGGTTATTTACACAGAGGGATGGAAAAAATTGCGGAAAACCGAACAATTATACAATATCTTCCTTATGTAACACGTTGGGATTATTTAGCTACTATGTTCACAGAGGCAATAACGGTAAATGCACCAGAACAATTAGGAAATATTCAAGTACCCAAAAGAGCCAGCTATATCAGAGTAATTATGCTGGAGCTGAGTCGTATAGCTTCTCATTTATTATGGCTTGGACCTTTTATGGCAGATATCGGTTCACAGACTCCCTTCTTCTATATTTTCAGAGAAAGGGAATTGCTATATGACCTATTCGAAGCTGCCACAGGTATGCGAATGATGCATAATTATTTCCGTATCGGGGGAGTCGCTGCTGATCTACCTCATGGCTGGATAGATAAATGTTTGGATTTCTGCGATTATTCTTTAACAGGAATTGTTGAATATCAAAAGCTTATTACGCAAAATCCCATTTTTTTGGAACGAGTTGAAGGGGTGGGCATTATTGGTGGGGAGGAAGCAATAAATTGGGGTTTATCGGGACCAATGCTACGAGCTTCCGGAATCCAATGGGATCTTCGTAAAGTTGATCATTATGAGTGTTACGATGAATTCGATTGGGAAGTCCAGTGGCAAAAAGAAGGAGACTCATTAGCTCGTTATTTAGTACGAATCAATGAAATGACGGAATCCATAAAAATTATTCAACAGGCTCTAGAAGGAATTCCGGGGGGGCCCTATGAGAACTTAGAAGTTCGACGCTTTGATAGAGCAAGTGATTCCGAATGGAATGGTTTTGAATATCGATTCATTAGTAAAAAGCCTTCTCCCACTTTTGAATTGTCGAAACAAGAACTTTATGTGAGAGTAGAAGCCCCAAAGGGAGAATTGGGAATTTTTCTGATAGGGGATAATAGTGTTTTTCCCTGGAGATGGAAAATTCGTCCACCTGGTTTCATCAATTTGCAAATTCTTCCTCAGCTAGTTAAAAGAATGAAATTGGCTGATATCATGACGATACTAGGTAGTATAGATATCATTATGGGAGAAGTTGATCGTTGAAATGATAATTGATACGACAGAAGTACAAGCTATCAATTCTTTTTCCAGATCGGAATCCTTAAAAGAGGTCATAGACCTCTTATGGCTGCTTGTCCCTATTTTTACTCCTGTATCGGGAATCACAATAGGCGTACTCGTGATTGTGTGGTTAGAAAGAGAAATATCTGCAGGGATACAACAACGTATCGGGCCTGAATATGCCGGCCCTTTGGGAATTCTTCAAGCTCTAGCAGATGGGACCAAACTACTTTTGAAAGAGGATCTTCTCCCATCTAGAGGAGATGTTCGTTTATTCAGTATGGGGCCATCTATAGCGGTCATATCAATTCTACTAAGCTATTTAGTAATTCCTTTTGGCTATCGCCTTGTTCTAGCCGATCTCAGTCTAGGCGTTTTTTTATGGATCGCTATTTCCAGTATTGCTCCTATTGGACTTCTTATGTCAGGATATGGATCGAATAATAAATATTCCTTTTCAGGTGGTCTACGAGCTGCTGCTCAATCTATTAGTTATGAAATACCATTAACTCCGTGTGTGTTATCAATATCTCTACGTGTGATTCGTTGGAACATGAACCTTTACCCCTTTCCTTTATTTCCAGGAAAGGGGTTGGATGTGTTGAATAGATACCTTTCTCTTTTTATTCATCATTCGGGTCGATGAGTTAAACCAGATAGTTATATGAGTGAAACAAAACAGCTTATGAATTTGCAGTAAGAAGATTGATTCTCATTCCCTATGTACGAGAGTAAAGTGGAAGTAAACATAAGCGGTCGAAACTGTTTACCCCAAGATTGGTTGATTAGTCATCATGACTTGAAGCGGGTGCAAAAGATCAACTGTATGGAGTTTCTACTATTGTATTCTATGTTGTTGTATGTTGTGTATGTTGTATGTATTACCATATCGGGGATCAATCAAAAATGAGTGGACGGTTAGGAACACAAAGGTACACAAAGGATTAGTGATGAAGATAATGTAAGGTATCCAAAGGGATATTTCTGCATAAAATAAAAGGAATCATAATGAGGGCTTTAAGTTCGTAGAAATGATCAAGCAGTACTTCCTCACGATTCCGATCCAGAGTATGCTTCTATCCACTGATTAAATAAATGACTGTCGAGAACGAAGTAATCCTTTGATTTGATTTTTTAGAAACCCCCCTTCTGAGTGAGAAAGAAGAACAGGAACGAAAGAAATGGAATGCAATAGGAAAACTGAATAATAAGAGATCTTTGTTTATTCTTTCTTTCCTCAATCCTATCCATATTCATACGGATAGAATTCTTATAATGATTTATCAACTATAACTTATGAATTAGTGTCTAATAATTTTTCGTACGAAAAGTATGGGTCGAAATATCTATTGAAACAACGAGTATTTTATTGAAGGATTAAGTTATTACTGAACTAAAAGAATTCTAAGTCTAATTAGAAAATAAAGGATGAGATCAATTCGGAAGCGCTTTTTTTTTTATTATGGCGGACGGAATTCCATTGGTCTAATTCGGGACTCTTCGATACATCTTTACTCTAATCTACACTACAAACATGCCGAGGTAATAATGAACCAGTCCTTAGATTTATTTGTGGCCATCGAGGAGCCGTATGAAGCTGAGGTTTCATGTGCGGTTCTGGAATAGCGATGGGAATAGTGATGTTATCATCGACTATGATTATCTAACAGTTCAAGTACAGTTGATATAGTTGAGGCACAGTCAAAATATGGGTTTTGGGGGTGGAATCTGTGGCGTCAACCTATAGGGTTTATAGTTTTTCTAATTTCTTCCCTAGCGGAATGTGAAAGATTACCTTTTGATTTACCAGAAGCAGAGGAGGAATTAGTAGCAGGTTATCAAACCGAATATTCAGGTATTAAATCTGGTTTATTTTACGTTGCTTCTTACCTAAATCTACTAGTTTCTTCATTATTTGTAACAGTTCTTTACTTGGGCGGGTGGAATTTCTCTATTCCGTACATATTCATTTCTGAACCTTTTGGAATAAATAAAACAGGTGGAGTCTTTGGAATGACAATTGGTATCCTTATTACATTAGCTAAAGCTTATTTGTTCCTGTTCATTCCTATCACAACAAGATGGACTTTACCTAGGATGAGAATGGACCAGCTATTAAACCTTGGGTGGAAATTTCTTTTACCTATTTCTCTAGGTAATTTATTATTAACAACTTCTTCCCAACTCGTTTCGCTATAACAAAATATGATATTCTAGATTCATAACCTATCTAGAGCAAGAGAAAGAAACATCAAACTATTCATGGATATCCACGATATGTTCCCTATGGTGACTGGGTTCATGAATTATGGTCAACAGACAATACGAGCTGCAAGGTATATTGGTCAAAGTTTCATGATTACCTTATCTCACGTGAATCGTTTACCTGTGACTATTCAATATCCTTATGAAAAATCGATCACATCGGAGCGTTTTCGTGGTCGAATCCATTTTGAATTTGATAAATGCATTGCTTGTGAAGTATGTGTTCGGGTATGCCCCATAGATCTACCCGTTGTTCATTGGAGATTGGAAACGGATATTAGAAAGAAACGATTGCTTAATTATAGTATTGATTTTGGAATCTGTATATTTTGTGGTAATTGTGTCGAGTATTGTCCAACAAACTGTTTATCAATGACTGAAGAATATGAACTTTCTACTTATGATCGTCACGAATTGAATTATAATCAAATTGCTTTGGGCCGGTTACCAATGTCAGTAATTGGAGATTACACAATTCGAACAATTACGAATTCGACTCCAATCAAAATAATCAGGGGTAAACCTCTTGATTCAAAAACGATTACCAATTACTAAGATTCCGTTTTGATCTAAAGTAAAGGAGTGAGGCTTCTTTCATTTTGCTAGGTCAGTAAATAACTATTGATTGGTGAGAATCAAGGCTTGATTTTGATTTAGAATGGATTCATAGATCTGTGATGATTTCAAAATATACAATTCCGAACTACTCTTTCAGATACAGTAGCGGGATTGATCCAATAACTGTATCTATATAAATCTACACCCCTTTAGGATTCAATTAGGAACGTATCATATACAAGAAAAAAATAAGGTAACCTCTTTTTTCTTGGATCGGTTAGTAAGTTTATGAAATATTTCGATTTATTTATCTCTTTTTTTACACATAATGGGTTTACCTGGACCAATACATGATATTCTTTTAGTATTTCTGGGATCAGGTCTTATATTAGGAGGTCTGGGGGTGGTCTTACTTACCAACCCAATTTATTCTGCTTTTTCATTGGGACTGGTTCTTGTTTGTATATCCTTATTCCATATTCCATCTAACTCCTATTTTGTAGCTGCTGCACAGCTCCTTATTTACGTAGGGGCTGTAAATGTTTTAATCCTATTTGCTGTGATGTTCATGAATGGTTCAGAATATTACAACGATTTCTATCTTTGGACCGTTGGGGATGGGGTCACTTCACTGGTTTGTACAAGTATTCTTTTTTCACTAATTACTACTATCTCGGATACGTCGTGGTACGGGATTGTTTGGACTACAAGATCAAATCAGATTATAGAGCAGGACCTAACAAGTAACGTTCAACAAATTGGGATTCATTTATCAACAGATTTTTACCTTCCATTTGAACTCATTTCTATAATTCTTTTAGTTGCTTTGATAGGTGCAATTGCTATGGCCCGGCAGTAAAGTAATTAAGTAATAAATACTTAGATCCAAAATAAAATAAATAAAGTCTTGTTTTGTTCTATGTTATCACATCCATTTTCCTTCAGTTCCATTTTCATATTCTATTGTTCATATATGAAATTGAAAGGGGTTTAGTTCGATCCATTACTAATACCTTACTTTGTTTCGTACTTAATTTATATTCTAATCAAATCGGTGAAATTGTTGTTCATATTGAAATGAATCAAGATT